GCTCAAGTAATAAGAGGTTTTTTATTAGTAACCCAATCAATTCTTAGAAAATATATTATATTACCTTCATTGATAATAGCTAAAAATATCGTCCGTATACTATTATTTCAATTTCCGGAATGGTATGAGGACTTAAAGGATTGGAATAGAGAAATGCATGTTAAATGTACCTATAACGGCGTTCAATTATCAGAAAAAGAATTTCCAAAAAACTGGTTAACAGACGGCATTCAGATCAAGATCCTATTTCCTTTTCGTCTTAAACCTTGGCACAGATCTAAGTTACGAGCCCCTTATAACGATCCAATGAAAAAGCAAGGTCAAAAAAATGATTTTTGTTTTTTAACAATTTTTGGAATGGAAGCTGAACTACCTTTTGGTTCTCCCAGAAAAAAACTTTCATTTTTTGAACCGATTTTAAAAGAACTCAAAAAAAAAATTAAAAAATTGCAAAAGAAATGTTTTATAATTCTAGGAATTTTTAAAGAACAAACAAAATTTTTTCTAAATGTCTCAAAAAAACCAAAAAAATGGATCATTAAAAACATTCTATTTATAAAAGAAATAATAAAAGAACTCTCAAAAATAAACCCAATTATATTATTTGGATTGAGAGAAATAGAAGTATATGAATTGAGTGAAATTAAAAAAGATTCAATAATCAGGAATCGGATGATTCAGGAATCGTCCATTCAAATTAGATCTCAGAATTGGACAAATTATTCATTAACAGAAAAAAAAATGCAAGATCTGACTGATAGAATAAACACAATCATAAATCAAATAGAAAAAATTACAAAAGACAAGAAAAAGGGATTTATAACTTCAGATAGAAATTTGAGTTCTAACAAAATAAGTTATGATGATAAAAGATTGGAATCACAAAAAAATATTTGGCAGATATTAAAAAGAAGAACTGCTCGATTAATCCGTAAATCCCATTATTTTATAATATTTTTCATTGAAAAGATATACATAGATATCTTTCTATCTATGATTAATATTCCTAGTATCAATACACAACTTTTTCTTGAATCAACAAAAAAAATTATTAATAAAAACATTAACAGTAATGAAGCAAATCAAGAAAGAATTAATAAAACAAATCAAAGTTTAATTAAATTTATTTCGATTATAAAAGAGTCACTTTCTAATACTAATATTAGTCTTAGTCAAAAAAATTCAAAGACTTTTTTTGACTTATCTTACTTTTCACAAGCATATGTATTTTACAAATTATCACAAACCCAACTTATTAAGTTAGAGAAATTGAAATCCGTATTTCAATATAATGGAACCCCCCTTTTTCTTAAGAATGAAATAAAGGATTTTTTTGTTGTAAGACAAGAACTATTTCATTCCGAATTAAGACCTAAGAATCTTCGCAATTCTGGAATGAATCAATGGACAAATTGGTTAAGGAGTCATTATGAATATCAATGTGATGTATCTCAAATTAAATGGTCTAGAGTAGTACCACAAAAATGGCGAAATATATTGAACTGTATAGCTCAAAATAAAGATTTATATAAAGATTTGTGTGATTTATATGAAAAAGATGAATTAATTCACTACGAAAAAAAAACAAAAATGGAAACGGATTTATTATTGAATCAAAAGGATAATTTTAAAAAACAATATAGATATGATCTTTTAGCATATAAATCTATAAATTCTGAAACTAAGAAGTACTCTTCAATTTATGGATCACCATTACACGTAAAAACTAACCAAGATATTTTTTATAATTACAACACACATAACCAAAAATCATTTAATATGGTAGAAGATGATATTCGAGATATGGATAAAAATACGGATAGAAAATATTTTGATTGGAGAATTCTCGATTTTTGTCTTAAAACGAAGGTCGATATTGAGGCCTGGATCAATATTGATACTGACACTAACAGTAATAAATATACTAAGACTAGGGTTAATAAGTATCAAATAATTGATAAAATCAATAATAAGGGTCTTTTTTATCTCACACTTCAGCAAGATCAAAAAATCAACCTATCCAATCAAAACCCCCTTTTGGATTGGATGGGAATGAATGAAGAACTACTAAGTCGTCCCATATCAAATCTGGAACTTTGGTTCTTGCCAGAATTTGTGAGACTTTATAATACGTATAAAATGAAACCGTGGGTTATACCAATTAAATTACTACTTTTTAATTCTAATATAAAAAAAAATGCTAGTGAAAACAAAAGCATCACTGGAAATAAAAAAAGAGATCCTTTTATATCAATATCGTCGAATGAAAAAAAATCTCTTGAATTAGAAAACCAAAATCAAGGAGAAAAAGAATCCACGGGCCAAGCAGATCTTAAATCAGCTCTTTCAAACCAAGAAAAAGATGTTGAAGAAGATTATACGGGATCGGACATGAAAAAACATAGAAATAAAAAGCAATACAAGATCAATACAAAAGCGGAGTTTGATTTCTTCCTAAAAAGGTATTTGTATTTTCAATTGAGATGGGATGATTCTTTAAATAAAAAAATAATCAATAACATCAACGTATATTGTCTCCTGCTTAGACTGATAAATCCAAGAGAAATTACTATAGCCTCTATTCAAAGGGGCGAAATGAGTCTGGATATTTTGACGATTCAGAAAGATGTAACTCTTACAGAATTTATTAAAAGAGGATTTTTGATTATTGAACCAATTCGTCTAGCTATAAAAAATGATGGAAAATTTATTATGTATCAAACCCTCGGTATTTCATTAGTTCATAAAAGTAAACATCAAATAAATCAAAGATACCGAGAAAAAAAACATGTTGATAAGAATTCTGATGAAGTCATTACAAAACATCAAAAGATGACTGGAAATAGATATAAAAAAAATTATGATTTGTTTGTTCCTGAAAATATTTTATCGCCTAGACGTCGTAGAGAATTGCGAATTCTAATTTGTTTAAATTCTAAGAATAGACATAGAAAGGCATATTTTTGTAATGGGAATGAGGTAAACAGTCAAGTTGTGGATAAAAGCAAAAAATATAAAAAAAAACTTATAAAATTAAAGCTATTTCTTTGGCCCAATTATCGATTAGAAGATTTAGCTTGTATGAATCGTTATTGGTTTAATACCAATAATGGCAGTTGTTTCAGTATGGTAAGGATACATATGTATCCGCGATTGAAAATTCATTAATAGTACATTTTTCCTATATTTCCCATACCATATCTGGTCTATGACGACAAAGAGATGCACGCATACATTGTCTTACATTCCATTCTGATACATGATACTAATTCAATGACATATCAATTAGATCTAGAATGAACAAAATTTTCTTATTTTAGGTCTAAACTTTTATCTTTTGTGAGTGAAGAAACCAACCATACTTTTGTATCCCCTTTCAAATCCAATTTTAAAATGAAAATAGGATTGAGTAAGTTTTATTAAATTAAAAAAATTAGAAATTAATAACGAAATTCAAATTATTGTATATACCAAATAAAAATTAGGGGCATTATTATTACTGATCAATAAAGATATCTATCAATAAAAAATATCTTAAAATAAAAAGAGGGGGGGGGAGAGAAGATTTCAGTTTATGGTAAAAAATTCATTCATCTCAGTTATTTCACAAGAAGAAAAAGACGAAAACAGAGGATCTGTTGAATTTCAAATAGTTAGTTTCACCAATAGGATACGAAGACTTACTTCACATTTACAATTACACAAAAAAGACTATTTATCTCAGAGAGGTTTACGTAAAATTCTGGGAAAACGCCAACGATTACTGTCTTATTTGTCAAAGAAAAATAGAATATGTTATAAAGAATTAATTAATCGGTTAGATATTCGGGAGTCAAAAACTCGTTAATTTTATTTTTATATTTTTATAAAGGCATTTTGAATTAAATTATTTGATTTATTAGATCTTGAATTTTAATGAACTTTTTTTCGTTTTCAGCAATTCATGAAAGAATGAATCGAGGAAAAACCTATGAATATACCGGCTACAAGAAAAGACCTCATGATAGTCAATATGGGCCCCCACCACCCATCAATGCATGGTGTTCTTCGACTCATCATTACTCTAGATGGTGAAGATGTTATTGACTGTGAACCAATATTGGGTTATTTACACCGAGGAATGGAAAAAATTGCGGAAAATCGAACAATTATACAATATTTGCCTTATGTAACACGGTGGGATTATTTAGCTACTATGTTCACAGAAGCAATAACTGTAAACGGACCGGAACAGTTGGGAAATATTCAAGTACCTAAAAGAGCCAGCTATATCAGAATAATTATGTTGGAGTTGAGTCGTATAGCTTCTCATCTGTTATGGCTCGGTCCTTTTATGGCGGATATTGGTGCACAAACTCCCTTTTTCTATATTTTCAGAGAAAGAGAATTAGTATATGATCTATTCGAAGCTGCCACCGGTATGAGAATGATGCATAATTATTTTCGTATCGGAGGAGTAGCGGCCGATCTACCTCATGGCTGGATAGATAAATGTTTGGATTTCTGCGATTATTTTTTAACAAGAGTTGCTGAATATCAAAAACTTATTACACGAAATCCTATTTTTTTAGAACGAGTCGAGGGAGTGGGCATTATTGGTAGAGAGGAAGTAATAAATTGGGGTTTATCGGGACCAATGCTGCGAGCTTCCGGAATACAATGGGATCTTCGTAAAGTTGATCATTATGAATGTTACGACGAATTTGATTGGGAAGTACAGTGGCAAAAAGAAGGAGATTCATTGGCTCGTTATCTAGTCCGAATTGGTGAAATGATAGAATCCGTAAAAATTATTCAACAGGCCCTGGAAGGAATTCCAGGGGGACCCTATGAGAATTTAGAAATACGATACTTTGATAGAGAAAGGAATCCGGAATGGAATGATTTTGAATATCGATTTATTAGTAAAAAGCCGTCTCCTACATTTGAATTGCCGAAACAAGAACTTTATGTGAGAGTAGAAGCCCCAAAGGGAGAATTGGGAATTTTTCTCATAGGGGATCAGAGTGGTTTTCCTTGGAGATGGAAAATCCGCCCGCCGGGTTTTATCAATTTGCAAATTCTTCCGCGGTTAGTTAAAAGAATGAAATTGGCTGATATTATGACGATACTAGGTAGTATAGATATCATTATGGGAGAAGTTGATCGTTGAAATGATAATTGATACACCGGAAGTACAAGATATCGATTCTTTTTCTAGATTAGAATTTTTTAAAGAGGTTTATGGAATTCTATGGGTTCTTGTTCCTATTTTGACTCTTGTAGTGGGAATCACAATAGGCGTACTGGTAATTGTATGGTTAGAAAGAGAAATATCGGCAGGGATACAACAACGTATTGGACCTGAATACGCCGGCCCTTTGGGAGTTCTTCAAGCTCTAGCAGATGGGACAAAACTACTTTTCAAAGAAAATCTTTTTCCATCTAGGGGGGATACTCGTTTATTCAGTATCGGGCCATCCATAGCAGTCATATCAATTTTAGTAAGCTATTCAGTAGTTCCTTTTGGATATCACCTTGTTTTAGCGGATCTCAATATCGGTGTTTTTTTATGGATTGCCATTTCCAGTATTGCTCCAATTGGACTTCTTATGTCGGGATACGGGTCAAATAATAAATATTCCTTTTTAGGCGGTCTACGAGCTGCTGCTCAATCGATTAGTTATGAAATACCATTAACTTTATGTGTGTTATCAATATCTCTACGTGTGATTCGTTGATACATAGACATAAACTTTTCTCTATTCCTTCCTTTCAAGGAAAGGGTTGGAATGGATTGAGTAGATATCTTAATTTTTTTTTTTTTTTATTCATTATTCGGGTTGATGAACTAAATCAAATAGTTATATGAGTGAAAGAAAACAGCTTATATATAAATTCGCAGTAAAAAGATTGATTCTCATTTTCTATGTATAAGAGTTAGAGAGTTAAGCGGAAATAAACATAAACAGAAGAGACCGTTTCCCCCAAGATTGGTTGATTAGTCATCCTGACTTGAAGCGGGTTCAAAAGATCAACCGTATTGAGTTTTCACTATCATTTTTATGTATTAGCATAACGGGGGATTGAGCAAAAACGAGTGGATGGTTAGAAACACGAACATATGGAAAGGATTAGTAATGGAGATTATGTAAATTCTCCAAAAGGACATTTTTACATAATATACAAACAAAGAATACTAATTGGGGCTTTAAGTTGGTAGAAATGATCAGGCAGTACTCCCCATGACACGATTCCAATCCAGAGTATACTCCTATCCACCGATTTAATAAATAACTATTCGAAACGAAATAATCCTTTACTTTATTTTGAAAGCCCTCTTTTTCTCAGAAATAGAAAGAAGAATAGGAACGAAAAAAAAAAAAAAAAAAGATATACTTAATTTATTATTTGTTACTTTTATTCTTTCCCATATACATATTAATAGATATATAATTTGTGTCATAATTCATTAATTAATATAGAATTTTTTTTTCGTACGTGAAACCAACGGGTTATTGATATTTTTACAAGAAGTATTTTATTGAACAGTTAAGTTATTACTGAACAAAGAAGAATTGAAATTATTATTGAAATTATTAAATTAAAGAAAGGATGAGATCAATTCAGAAGTACTTTTTTTATTTTATTTTGAATTAAAATAATTCTAACAGACAGAATTCAATTGGTCTAATTTGGGACCGACCGATAGTTATCCATCCTACAAACATATCAAGATTCAAAAAAGAATACTGACGCGGTCCCTATATTTATTTCTGGCCTTCAAGGAGCCGTATGAGGTGAAAATCTCATGTACGGTTCTGTAATAGCGATGGTAACAGTGATGGTATCACCGACTATAATTATCTAACAGTTCAAGTACAATTGATATTGTTGAGGCGCAATCAAAATATGGTTTTTGGGGATGGAATTTGTGGCGTCAGCCTATAGGGTTTATCATTTTTATTATTTCTTCCCTAGCAGAATGTGAGAGATTACCTTTTGATTTACCAGAAGCAGAAGAAGAGTTAGTAGCAGGTTATCAAACCGAATACTCGGGTATAAAATTTGGGTTATTTTATGTTGCTTCCTATCTAAACCTATTGGTTTCTTCATTATTTGTAACAGTTCTTTACTTGGGAGGTTGGAATATATCTATTCCGGACATATATGTTTCTGAGCTTTTTGAAATAAATAAAACATGTGGAGTTTTTGGAGCGATAATTGGTATCTTTATTACATTAGCTAAAACTTATTTGTTCTTGTTCATTCCTATCACAACAAGATGGACTTTACCGAGGCTAAGAATGGACCAACTATTGAATCTTGGATGGAAATTTCTTTTACCTATTTCTCTCGGTAATCTATTATTAACAACTTCTTTCCAACTCTTTTCACTGTAAAGTAACATTCTATATTCACAACGTGTCTCAAACAAGAGAAATAAACAAACACAAAACTATTCATATATATATTAACGATATGTTCTCTATGGTAACTGGGTTCATGAATTATGGTCAACAAACAGTACGAGCTGCAAGGTACATTGGTCAAAGTTTCATGATTACTTTATCCCACGCAAATCGTTTACCCGTAACTATTCAATATCCTTATGAAAAATTAATCACCGCGGAGCGTTTCCGCGGTCGAATCCATTTTGAATTTGATAAATGTATTGCTTGTGAAGTATGCGTTCGTGTATGTCCTATAGATCTACCCGTTGTTGATTGGAAATTGGAAACTGATATTCGCAAGAAACGGCTGCTTAATTACAGTATTGATTTCGGAGTCTGTATATTTTGTGGTAATTGCGTTGAGTATTGTCCAACGAATTGTTTATCAATGACTGAAGAATATGAACTTTCTACTTATGATCGTCACGAATTGAATTATAATCAAATTGCTTTGGGTCGTTTACCAATGTCAGTAATTGACGATTATACAATTCGAACAATTTTGAATTCGCCTCAAATAAATAAGTAAATCTCTTATTAACGAATAATTTAGAATTACTTTACTAATAACTAATATAGAAGGAATTTAGGTTTCTTTCGTGTTGTTTGGTCAATAACTACAAATACCAACTATTGATTGGTTGGTAAGAAACGCGTCTTAATTTGGATTGAAAATCCATTAATTAATATATCCATAATTGTTTTAAAATATATAGTTTAGAATTAGAACGACTCTTTCAGATAAAGAATGAAATTAGTCCAATAATAGTACTCACATTTATTCATATCCTTTAGTATTTATTTACTTAGGATTAAATTAGGAATTGCTCAAAAATCATAAAAAAAAAATTTCTGGTCGGGTATCAATAAGGTCATGAAAAACATTTCTATTTATTTATCTCTTATTTTACATATAATGGATTTGCCCGGACCAATACATGATTTTCTTTTAGTCTTTCTGGGATCGGTTCTTATACTAGGAGGTATGGGGGTGGTATTATTTACCAACCCCATTTATTCTGCCTTTTCATTGGGACTGGTTCTTGTTTGTATATCCTTATTCTATATTCTATTAAACTCTTATTTTGTAGCTGCTGCACAACTCCTTATTTACGTGGGAGCTATAAATGTTTTAATCGTATTTGCTGTGATGTTCATGAATGGTTCAGAATATTACAAAGATTTGAATCTTTGGACCATTGGGGATGTGGTTACTTTGCCAGTTTGTACAAGTATTTTTGTTTTACTCATGATTATTATTACGGATACGTCATGGTACGGAATTATTTGGACTACAAGATCAAACCAGATTATAGAGCAAGATTTGATAAGTAATAGTCAACAAATTGGAATTCATTTATCAACAGATTTTTTCCTTCCATTTGAATTCGTTTCGATAATTCTTTTAGCCGCTTTGATAGGTGCAATTGCCGTGGCGCGACAGTAAAAAATTTATAGAATTAGCAATGCACATTAAACTCTGTTCGGTTTTATTACATTCCATTTATTTCCCTTTAATTAAAGATTGTTTATGTCTAAAATAGAAATTATTCAATCTATTCTATTAACAATCGAAAATCTGCCTTTGTTCCGTACTTTTTTTTATTCTAGTCAATTGAATCTGTTGAATTGTTGTTCAGTTCATATTGAAATGAATCGAAATTGATAAGGAGTTGGTCAATGATGCTCGAACATGTACTTGTTTTGAGTGCCTACTTATTTTCTATCGGTATCTATGGATTGATCACGAGCCGGAATATGGTTAGAGCCCTTATGTGTCTTGAACTTATACTGAATGCGGTTAATATGAATTTCGTAACATTTTCTGATTTTTTTGATAGTCGCCAATTAAAAGGAAATATTTTCTCAATTTTTGTTATAGCTATTGCAGCCGCTGAAGCAGCTATTGGCCCGGCTATTGTTTCATCAATTTATCGTAACAGAAAATCAACTCGTATCAATCAATCGAATTTGTTGAATAAGTAGTATTAATCATATAAATTCTAATATTCATAAATTAGAATTACCATGACCATACATTACGTAATAATACACGTTTTCAAAAATGTAAGAAATTAAAGTATCTTGGCTCTATCGCATGAGTCAATCCAGAAGTAGATTGATTAGAAAAATTATGATAAATTATTGATTCATCTGGTGTCTAAATATATGATTCATTTACAAGTTTACTAGATCGAAACTTTCTGACATTCAAAAATTTATAGATCCAAATGTCACATTCAGTAAAGATTTATGATACGTGTATAGGGTGTACTCAATGCGTGCGCGCCTGCCCAACGGATGTATTAGAAATGATACCTTGGGACGGGTGTAAAGCTAAGCAAATTGCTTCTGCTCCAAGAACAGAGGACTGTGTCGGTTGTAAGAGATGTGAATCCGCCTGTCCGACAGATTTCTTGAGTGTTCGAGTTTATTTATGGCATGAAACAACTCGAAGTATGGGTCTGGCTTATTAATACGTTCCAGAAAACCCCACTTGAATACATTTGATTTTTTTACCTTTACCGACAAAAACCCGCGCTCAAAAACTATTTATTTTGAGCACGGGTTTTTCTGGTCCAAGTTTATCTTGTTTTTACCATGAATAATTTTCCTTGGTTAACGCTAGTTGTAGTTTTGCCAATATTCGCGGGTTCCTTAATTTTCTTTCTCCCTCATAGAGGAAATAAGATAATTCGGTGGTATACTATAGGTATATGCATAGTAGAACTCCTTCTAACAACCTATGCATTCGGTTATCGTTTCCAATTGGATGATCCATTAATGCAACTGACAGAGGATTATAAATGGATCGATTTTTTTGATTTTTACTGGAGATTGGGAATAGATGGAATTTCTATAGGACCCATTTTACTGACAGGATTTATCACAACTTTAGCTACTTTAGCGGCTCGGCCGATTACTCGAGATTCCCGACTATTCCATTTTCTGATGTTAGCAATGTATAGCGGTCAAATAGGACCATTTTCTTCTCGAGACCTTTTACTTTTTTTCATCATGTGGGAGTTAGAATTAATTCCAGTTTATCTACTTCTATCCATGTGGGGGGGAAAGAAACGTTTGTATTCAGCTACAAAATTTATTTTGTACACTGCAGGAAGTTCCGTTTTTTTATTAATGGGAGTTTTGGGTATTGGTTTATATGGTTCCAATGAACCAACATTAAATTTTGAAACATCAGCTAATCAATCGTATCCTGTAGCACTGGAAATAATATTCTATATTGGATTTCTTATTGCTTTTGCTGTCAAATCACCGATCATACCCTTACATACATGGTTACCAGACACCCATGGAGAGGCACATTACAGTACTTGTATGCTTTTAGCCGGAATCTTATTAAAAATGGGAGCGTATGGATTGGTTCGGATCAATATGGAATTATTACCCCACGCCCATTCTATATTCTCTCCCTGGTTGATTATAGTAGGCACAATTCAAATAATCTATGCAGCTTCAACATCTCCCGGTCAGCGTAATTTAAAAAAAAGAATAGCCTACTCTTCTGTATCTCATATGGGTTTCATAATTATAGGAATTGGTTCTATAAGCGATACAGGACTCAACGGAGCCATTTTACAAATAATCTCTCACGGATTTATTGGCGCTGCGCTTTTTTTCTTGGCCGGAACGAGTTATGATAGAATACGTCTTGTTTATCTCGACGAAATGGGCGGAATGGCTATCGCAATTCCAAAAATATTCACGACTTTCAGTATCTTATCAATGGCTTCTCTTGCATTACCGGGCATGAGCGGTTTTGTTGCCGAATTGTTAGTTTTTTTTGGAATACTTACTAGTCAAAAATATCTTTTAATGACAAAAATATTAATTACTTTTGTAATGGCAATTGGAATGATATTAACTCCTATTTATTCATTATCTATGTTACGCCAGATGTTCTATGGATACAAGCTTTTTAATGCCCCAAACTCTTATTTTTTTGATTCTGGACCGCGAGAATTATTTGTTTCGATCTCTATCCTTTTACCTGTAATAGGTATTGGTGTTTATCCCGATTTCGTTTTATCATTATCAGTTGACAAGGTCGAAGCTATTATATCCAATTATTTTTTTCGATAGTTTTTGTGAGTAAACCAAAAAATGAAACTGAAATCCCATGATTTTAAAAATGGTTGATTGTACAATAAAAAAATGAGTCTTTTCTATTCTTTTAAGTAAAATATTTTATATTCTTTTAAGTAAAATAAATAAATTGGAATTCTATTATAACTAGATATCTTTTGAATTTGTGAGAACCATTTGAATCAAGTAATGGAAATGATTCAAATGGTTCTTGATTGTTTACATGAAGTTTTCGTATATATACCTGTATGCCGTCCTATGTTTATATTCGTCAAGTCTTTTATTCAATTAGATGTTAATGTAAATGAACCATAACTATGCAACCCTATTCCTAATAGATTAACCCCAAAATAGCATATCCAAATTATAAGAAAGCCCATTGAGGCCACAATTGCAGAATTTACACTTTCAAAATTTTTATTTGTTCTAATATGTAAATAAATAGCGAATACGGTCCAAGTAATAAATGCCCAAGTCTCCTTTGGATCCCAATTCCAATATGATCCCCATGCTTCATTAGCCCATACTGCTCCCGAAAGAATACCTACGGTTAAAAGGATAAACCCTAGACTAATAATACGATAACTCCAACGATCCAATTGTTGAATCAATTGATACCTGTAATAATTTTGAGACGAAATAAAAGAAGTGTTTCGTAAGACATTGTTTCTTTCGTTCACGTATTGAATCTCACTAAAGTAAACTGACTCATTTTCGAAATTATTGCTTTTACTAAAAATCTTTCGAAATGTAATGACTAGAAGAGCTAGTGATAATAATGATCCACACAAAAGAGCCGCATAGCTCAATACCATCATACTTACGTGCATCATTAACCAATGGGATTGGAGAGCGGGTACTAATATCGCGGATTGATGCATTTCAGTTAAAAGACCCGAAGTAGCAAAACCTTGAGTAAAAATAGCACTTGGCGCGGTTATTGCGCTTAAATGGTTTTTATGTTTTTTAAAATACGGAATAATATGAATAATGGAAAAACTCCACGAAAGAAAAATTAATGATTCATATAAATCACTTAATGGTAAATGCCTCAAATACATCCAACGAGTAACTAATAATCCTGTTATGCAGAAAAAAGTAGCTATCATCCCCTTTTCTGACGAATCATCTAGTCCTACGATTTCATCGACTAATAAAATTATCAAATGAATTGTAATTACAATTGAAACGATCGAAAAGGATATATGAGTTAATATATGCTCTAAAGTTGAAAATATCATAAAAATTATTAAATTAATAAGGGCGTCCCTCAATTATAGGAATTGAAATCGGGAATTGAATTCATTATAGGACTTACTCTTTTAGAAGATGCCATGCCGCCACTCGGACTCGAACCGAGATGCTCTAGCACTGCTTCCTAAGAGCAGCGTGTCTACCGATTTCACCATAGCGGCTTATTCGAAATCATAATAACCTATTTTTATTCAATCGTCGAGCTTGAAGGAGTTAATTCAATCCAATATTTTTTTTTTAGGAAACCATTCAAATTGATGAATAAAAACTTGTTTAAAAATTAGGGATTAAAACGTTTTCGTTAACATTAATAATATTGATTTTTCTTATTATTATCTTTTTATTCTTTTTATTTAGTTATTTAGTATTTTAGGATGTCAATTTTATTTAACTGAACTAACAATGTATTTTTTCGTAGGCTATTACTTTATGCTCTCCTAAAACAAAAATGTAACAGTTGTAACTAGATAATTTTTACTTCAATCCCTGGATATAAGTAAAAAAAAAATGTTCTGCCTCGTTTGCATTTTTTAATGATTAATTTCTTTTATCATTTATTTTATTAATCTAAAATAAAAAATTCATTTTATCGATTAATAAAAAAATAGAATTTTTATATAACACAATTTCAGCGATACACTCAAAAGATTTATGTAAATATTTGCATAGTTAGGTTGCGTTAGGATTTTTTGTTGTGTAGAGAATTTGCGTTAAGATTTAGCAAACCCATTAAGTTAGGTATCTTGGGATGGTCGTATCAATCATATAAAAAAATTTCGTATAGAAATTGTACCGTACTTCAAAATATTTTCTAAATTTTTTAATTAATATATATATATTATATCTTGATCGATCTTCCAATCGAAACATAGGATCTAAAATAGATCACTCAAAATTGGCGCATTCGTCATATAACTACCTAAAAATGTAAACGGGGCTTTTATTAATTTAATTGGGTTTAAGGAATTTATATAGTGATAATAATTTCTAAAACCCAAAATAATGGTTTAAAAGATTATAAAAAACATTTTAAACTTAATCAATTAGTTTCAACGACCTCTTCTTTATAATATAAAATCTAAAATATAACTAAAAAAAAAATTCTTTTTATTATTGAGATTGAGTAAGGGCGATGGGGAAAGTGATAATCCCCATCCGGAAAATGATAAAACATACTAAAATGAAAGGCGAAACCTTGCGCTTGCGTTTACCCTTTTTTCAAACAAAAAAGTACCATTCATTTTTAGAATTCAGTAGACAACAGAATTCTTATCTATATTCAGAAACGAAAGAAAAATTTGGCTTCAAATTAAAGTAAAACAAATTCAATTTTATATTCGTTTAAATTAAAACATTATGAGACTAATTCGTTTTTATTTATTTTATTTTTAATGTATATTGTTTATTTTTTAATTTATTTTTAATGTATATTGTTTATTTTTTAATGTATATTGTTTATATTGTAATTTATCTTATATATTAATATTTATTCTTTTACTATACTATTATGATGTTAATATTAATTATAATTGATAAATATTATTTATCATTTTTATAACTTATAAATAAACTATAAACAAAATTATATCACTTTATTAGTTATTAGAACGATTCAGATTATTTATTTGTTACACAAAAAAAACTTTTAGAACTCCCGGTAGAAAGAGATTTCGCTAACGAAAAAGCTTTCAATGCTGCCCTATATCCTTTCTTTTTCCAAATATTTTTACGAATACGTTTTTTTGAAATAGAGGTGCGCTTTTTTGGAACTGCCATTAAAAAGTTATAATAGGTTTTTCGGTTGGATGTGAAAGACATCTATTGTTCAAAATCAATTGTTCTTTACTATTCTCTATCTATTTTTTCTCTAAATTAGACTCCAAAAAAAAAGGGGGGGGGGGGTAAAAATCACATAAAATATTAATAAGAACGATAAGGTACACTATGCCAAATAGATTGAAGTTGATAAAATAAAAAAAAAATAATAAAAAAAAAAAAAAAGAAAGATTGTCCGTTTCGTTTTCTTTCTATTTTCATCGTGTTACATTTATACATGTAATAAAAAAATCTAAAAGTTTAATAACCCAATCCTTCTCCCGCTTAATTAAAAAATAAAAAAACTTTAATAATTTTTTCTATTATATTAATTAATTTAATATTAATTTAATTGGTCAAGCTCGAAGAAAGAGTCCACAAAATTTTAATTATCAAATGAGACTAGTAGTTAATCTGTTAAAGGATACAAAATACATAATTTAAAGGCATTTTATTTGCCCCCTTTTTTTTCCGTAAAATTAAAGTGTTGGATATCATAGCATTTCCTACAAATAGCTTTTATTGTAATGGAAGACAAACAATTAGTTACAAAACAAATTGGTTAATGATTCTAAATAACCGAATTACAATAAATAGTTTTAGTTATGGGCTTTATGATTCATATCAAATACTGTTTTTGGTATAATTATTTATGCTTGTTCTATAGATATAAAAAAATTATTGTAATACGTAATAATTTTAATGAAAATTATAATTTTCATTTTTTATCTTCATAAAATTTTATTTTAAAATTTGAATTTAATATTAACAATTCAGTATTAATAAAAACAATTCAGTATTAATAAAATGAAATACGTATTTATTTTTCACTAGTGACTTATTTATATCATTTGACCAATTATAACCTCTTGATTTTAAATATTTGAAGTAGTTTGGAAAGATTCAGAATAATTAAGGCTAGAAAATTCTATTTAAGTTTTATTTTATATATCTTAATTTTTTTTTTTATTAACCGACCCCTTTCAAAAGAAAAGAAATAAGAACCGGTGACTCAGAAACAATTAATTAAGATAAATTTTTTTTTAATTTTTTTAATTTTTTTTTTATTTTTTTATGGAATATACATATCAATATTCATGGATTATACCTTTCATTCCACTTCCAGTTCCTATCTTAATTGGAACAGGACTTCTACTTTTTCCAACGGCAACAAAAAATCTTCGCCGTATGTGGGCTTTTCCTAGTGTTTTATTATTAAGTATAGTTATGGTTTTTTCAGCCCTTTTTTCTATTCAGCAAATAAATAATAATTCTGTCTATCAATATGTATGGTCTTGGACCATCAATAATGATTTTTCTTTAGAATTTGGCTGCTTGGTTGATCCACTTACTTCTATTATGTCGATATTAATCACTACTGTTGGAATTATGGTTCTTATTTATAGTGACAATTATATGTCTCATGATCAGGGATATTTGAGATTTTTTGCTTATATGAGTTTTTCCAATACTTCAATGTTGGGATTAGTTACTAGTTCTAATTTGATACAAATTTATATTTTTTGGGAATTAGTTGGAGTGTGTTCTTATCTATTAATAGGTTTTTGGTTCACACGACCCAGTGCCGCGAATGCTTGTCAAAAAGCGTTTGTAACTAATCGTGTCGGGGATTTTGGTTTATTATTAGGAATTTTGGGTTTTTATTGGATAACAGGTAGTTTCGAATTTCGGGATTTGTTTGAAATATTCAATAACTTGGTTTATAATAATGAAGTAAATTTTTTATTTGTTACTTTATGCGCCTTCCTATTATTTGCCGGCGCTGTTGCTAAATCCGCCCAATTTCCCCTTCATGTATGGTTACCTGATGCCATGGAAGGGCCTACCCCCATTTCGGCTCTTATACATGCCGCTACTATGGTAGCAGCAGGAATTTTTCTTGTAGCTCGGCTTCTTCCTCTTTTCATAGTTATACCTTACATTCTAAATCTAATAGCTTTGATAGGTATAATAACATTATTTTTAGGAGCCACTTTAGCTCTTGCTCAAAAAGATATTAAGAAAAGCTTAGCTTATTCTACAATGTCTCAATTGGGTTATATGATGTTAGCTCTAGGTATGGGGTCTTATCGAGCGGCTTTATTTCATTTGATTACTCATGCTTATTCGAAGGCATTGTTGTTCTTAGGATCTGGATCAATTATTCATGCGATGGAAGCTATTGTTGGATATTCTCCAGATAAAAGTCAGAATATGGTTCTTATGGGCGGTTTAAGAAAACATGTACCAATTACAAAAACTGCTTTTTTATTGGGTACACTTTCTCTTTCTGGTATTCCACCCCTTGCTTGTTTTTGGTCCAAAGATGAAATTCTTAATGATAGTTGGTTGTATTCACCTATTTTTGCAATAATAGCTTGGTCCACAGCAGGATTAACTGCATTTTATATGTTTCGGATCTATTTACTTGCTTTTGAAGGACATTTAAACGTTTATTTTCAAACTTACAGTGGCAAAAAAAGTAGTTCGTTCTATTCAATGTCTCTATGGGGTAAAGATAAAGAAGGACCCGAAATTATTAAAAAAAATTTGCGTTTATTATATTTATTAACGACGAAAAACAATGAAAAAACTTATTTTTTAAACACATATCGAATTAATAGTAATGAAAATAGTAATGAAAATGTAAGAAGCACGGTGCAGCCTTTTATTAGTATTACTCGTTTTGGCACTAAAAGCACTTTCTCATATCCCCACGAGTCAGACAATACTATGTTATTTCCGATGCTTGTATTAGTTTTATTTACGTTGTTCGTTGGAGTCATAGGAATTCCTTTCTTCAATCAGGAAGGAATAGATTTGGATATATTATCCAAATTGTTAAGTTCATCCATAAATCTTTTACATCAAAATAAAAAAAATTCGGTGGA